ACCCAGCGCGTAACCTTGTCTCCCCCAACTTTTTGAGCAAAGCTCTCTTGCGTGCGAGTGCTTTGAGTGTGCGAGTGCTTTGACTTGCGTGCGAGTGCTTTGTACGAGCAAAAGCCCCTTTGAGTGTGCGAGTGCTTTTTCGATTCCTTTGCGTATAGAGTGCGTGCTTTGTAGGGTCACTGTAATAATAAGAAAAGGACCGGAGGATCGGAGACTAATGGTCTAATCATGATGGGAGTAGTCGCAACGGCGGGCGGTATCCCACATGCCAGTAATGCTATCCAAGGTTTGACCGTTAGGGTCATCGATGTGTCCCTTATTATATATACGTTTTCTCAACATATACGACATTTCACGCTGACGTGACCGGATAGGCGCTTTCAATTAGCGATACTGCCCTCTCACCGATGCGCTTAGCAACTTGACAAGGGCTTGCTCCTTCTAAGATAATAGGATGAAACGATGCTCAACCAGCGCAGGGTCCAACCCTGGCATGTCGCTATAGGACTAGGCGAAAAGAAAGATGTCTTTCTTTGTCAATTCATTCTTTCTTGTTCTACTGGTGTGAATGACGCGCTAGCTCTTTCTTCGTTCTTCTGGTTGCCTTCTTTTCTTTCGTGCTTGCTTATGGCAGGCCCTTACTGAGGGGTGGGTATCCGCGCAAGAGGGCTTCTTCTTTCGCCGCCCTTCACCTCAACTTCCTGAGCCGATCCACCAGCCTTTGCATCGCGCAATTGCTATTGTGAGGGCGGGATTTTGAAGCTTCCACAGTCTTTGCATGAAGTCCTATTCATCGAATTCTCATTCATCTTCCTTTGAGACTTCTAACTCAGCTCGCGGATCAAAGGCCTTTCTTTGACGGTCCCGTCATTCTTCTTAAGTCAAATTACCCGTTGGCGAATCATATGTCGGAGAGTCATATGTAGGACAAGAATATGTAGGCGAATCCTCTGGTGGAGAATCGTCTGTTTCAAAATGGATGTCCTCTTTTTCAATGTTTTTGCGTTTTGCTTTCTCTTCCTCGGATGAAAGAGCTCAGGATTCTCACTCTACTTTAGTAGCATATAAGATAAGATAAGATATGCCTAGCGATTCAGTCAGAGTCTCGGAGACAGACTAGACTGGTAACCAACCAAATCGTAACCATATTCTGAGACGACTTCGAAATGGCAAGCAGTATAAAGAGGAGACTGCCGGTTCAGTAAAAACTGGATTGGTCGTTTCGGCGTCTGAAACGTCCTCCAAACACTAGTGACAAACACTATGGAGTACACTGAGTTTTTGTTCTGTATGTAGTTCGGTAAGCCCATAGTGCTTCCGGCAATCTTTCATGCCAATCACCATCTTTTTCCGACCCCACCCACCACCGGATCAAGGGACTGACTCGAGTCGAACCGAGCGAGTACTATCCTTGTTGTCCGTCAGCCCCTGCTTCAAATCTTTGCGCACCGACCTGTCCCCGAGAAAGGCGCCTAACCGAACCGTGAGCCTGTCCGCCCGACCGTCACGCTTGAAGTGCTCCTTCCGAGGCTCCGTTCCTTCGTATCTGAGAGTAGCAGGCGCTTGCGGCGTATAGGGATGGGGGGACTTTGGTACGGCTACTGATCTTTGACTAAGCGCATGGATGAAGCGTAGCGTTGGTCTTAGCCTCGGCTATAGATGAATCGTGGCAACTACTAACTCATACTGGGTGGGGAGAAGGGAAAGAAAGACATTCACCGAGGTTGAAAGAGCTCCACTCCAGGAATATGCGTTTATATTAGACGTTGAATTCAATAGTACGTCAACCCCCGGCCCAGATGAGTTCGGCATAGCTCATACATGAAGCAGGCGGTTTATGCCCACTGACGGAAATGACCATGTGCTCATAGATCGTCATTACTCGATGACGGATCTGGGATCTCTTATCTCCACTGCTCCGGGCGCTACTGTCTCGATTTCCGTTACCCATGTTCACATTGGTCCTTCTTCCGACTCAGCCTCTGTCCCGACTCACCTTGATACATACTGAAAATGAAAAGCGAGTGCTTTGAAGTGCTAATATAATAACGTGACGTTGGAGAAAGATTCCATTCTAGTCCCATTTTCTTTAGTATCTTTCTCATAGTAGTTTAGTTACTTAATAGAAAGATATAGAAAAGGCTAAGGGCTTCTATTCTCTTCACTTACAGCTTCTTTCCACTAGCCTTGACTGGCGCTACAGTTGCACGACAACAAGAAGGCAAAGCCATCGCGATACCAACCCAAGTCTCGTAGCAATCGCCGTGAACTGCGAAGAGCCCAGCGAGAGGAGGTGATAGCCGTATCGAGCCAGAAGAGCAAACCTAACATAAATGACTAGTTGACCCAGTTGCTTTAGCAGCCGTTCAGCCGAGCTCGAGCTCCAAGACCAGAACCTGAGCTATCAACCAGAGCGGCCCTACCTTCAGAGCTAGCTGACCATGCATTCCATGTTGCCGCCAGCTGCCCCACCCGCGGAAAGTATCTAAGTAGTCTGAAGCGGAAGCGGAAACAGAAGCAGCAAGTGTAGGACTTCCGAAGCGCTTAAGGTTGTTCTTTGGATGAAGGATCCCAAACGCAAGCGCCTGACTGCTTAGGCCATGCATTGCTTCCGGCGACACCATTGCATTCTTGGTTGATAATCTTAGTTGTAGCTATGCAACTTCTGTAGATCCAGGAACTGGAACTGTTCAAAGAAGTTTGATTGTTCCGGGAAGTACTACTTGAAAGTCAAGCTCTTTTAAGCAAGCCGAGCAGAACAGAAGATAGAGGAAACCTCCACTGACGCTAGTAGACAAATTGAAAGCGGTACTTTAATCGAGAAAAAGGCATCGAATCTCATACCCTCTTGGAATCGACTTAGAGAAAACAACTGCTTTTCCGTTAGCGAGTACAGTGAAAGCGGAACTGAGACTTGAACCTGAGACTCAAGGTCAAGTGCCCACGTCACTATCCGGTCCGGTAAGTGAAAGTCAGAACGCGTGTGGAAGGTACAGCTCAGGCACCTACGTCAACTCCTTCTTTTCCGTCCGTCAGTTCCGGGTTGGCGAGAAGGAGGTTCATAGATCAACTACTTATGTTACGGTAAGTCGAGGGCTCTTTGTCGTAGAAATCCTATCTGGGACTCGAGGGAGGTCGAAGAGCTTTCAGGAAGCGGTTAGCGGGTCAGTCTTGCTTATTAGTTAAAGCAACCTCTACTATTTTGAAGGTAGGACACTAAACCTGCCTTAACTGACTTACAGAGGAACTTACAGAAGGACGTCGAAAGGTGACAAAACTTCTTTCGTCCATCTCCGTCTGTGAAAAGCATTGGCATTTTCAGTATTCTACTTCCTTCTCTTCATAATCCCTATTCAAATTGCTTGCTTGACTTCTGAAGGTGGCTTTCAGTTCCAGTAACTGTGGCTCTTGCTTGAGCCGGGAAGTAGAGAAGGCACAGAGGTGAGTTCCGTATACGAAGGTACGAAAAAAGGACAGGTTTCCAGTAAGGCGAGTCAGAGAAGGTTAGAGATAACCGTTGCTTTGACATGACAAAAGAGAACGGTTTGCCTTTTCATTATACGAATAAAGTGAAAGAGATATACGTGAAATTCCTCCTTTCTTCCAATGGCCAATGAACCACTTCACTGACTTAAGGAAAGTCATACCGGCTTGAACAGCACTATCAAAGCAAATAGATAGAGTACGAGACAGAACTAAATAGGTGACGAGTGCGGAGTAGCGAAGGGGCTTTGAGGCTTTGCTGACGAAGCGAAGGTACGAAGTGGATTTCTCATGGCCCTCCCAATGCAGTGCAGAATTTTGTTGCTATACGTCACGTCAGGTCACGTCACGAGCAAAGCCCCCACTCTTTGCTTTGCGAGTGCGTGCTTTGTGCAAAGCCCCCACTCTTTGCTTTGCGAGTGCGTGCTTTGTGCATAAACAATAACCATTTATAATACCTGCTTGCTGGTCGTACGAGATTGAAAAAGATTTGCAATTGCAGTGGAAACTAAGAAATGCATGAACCACCTTGATGGCGAGAGCTAACAACCGTCCTATTCAAAGACGCAATCACCGCTTTAATCATGTGTTTACCGTACTCACGTACCGAGATTCCATCACTATAACCTTCCGTACCTTTAAAGAGAAAGTGTCTTTGATGCCATGAAATGGCATCAAAGAAACTTTCCATGAAAATGACTGTCAGTACCGCTCATTAAACAACGAGTCAACGTAGCCCAGTGGATCGATTTGATCGAGACCAACCTGCTCTGAGCCAAGACGAACGAATGTCAATCGATGATCGACTATGCTTTTAGAGATAGCAGTTGAGCAGAGCAGAAGCAGTCGGTTTGTTTGAAGGGAAGGTAGAAAGCTGAGAAGCGCTAGCAATAGCGCGCGGCAATAAAGCAGAGTTAGCGAGAGGAGGGCGGTGGGTGAAATGAGCAAGCTTTGATATTGGAACAGAAAATGCAGAGGAGACCGGACGACAGATGGCATCTTCCTTCCTTAGTTGCCCGGGCATCCATCCATGTAGAGGTGCTGCTCCTCTCGTATCGGCTGGCTGTTCTCCCCTACACTGACAAAGCAACGAAGCTCTTTCTCCCAAGTCAAGATCAACGGAGCGAGCACTGTGCTGGTCATCAAAACAGAAACGCATGAATTGCGCAAGAAGTTCTTTCGGTTAAAAGCTGTCACCACGAGCAGCTTTGATATTGGAACAGAAAATGCAGAGGAGACCGGACGACAGATGGCATCTACCTTCTCCATGGTTCATTCGCTAGCGCTATCTTTCTCCTACGAGTTGGCCCTACGATCGAACTTGGAATTCCTCTTCTTGTCTTTGACCTCTTCATATTGACCCAGGAATCTTTCCCTTACCGAACAAGCGAATCATAGGAAGTAAAACAACCGAACCTTCCCCTTTCATCTATCTCGACTTCCCTTTGAGCGCGCTAGCCCACATGTGGAGATGATCTGGGATCTTTGTTACCTTCATTCATTGTTCATTGACCGATCGCGCAGGAAAGGTTTTCTACGATGAATTGGGGTTCCATATCCATAAGGGGCCCACGCGTGAAGGCGTTTCAAATGTCTTTCAAAAGAATTGGATAGATAGCATGATCATCCCGACCGCTCTGCCCACTTCTTTCTTTTTTCTTGTTTTCGTCATTGGAAGCAACCGCTAAACGGAACCTGGTGCCCCTCAGGGGTCTCTATTGCCCGAAGGAACTCGACGCGTTCCTCAAAAATGGAATATATGGAACTGTGGCAAGACAGACGAACTGAAAGAGTCTTGGTATTGGATCCGCTCTTCTTTTAGCATTAACATGAATTTGCTTTTTTTTATTCAAAAAGGTGTATCTTGTCGTCATTCTTAAGAGCATCCTGCGTATACGTAGCTTGCTTCACCGCCACTCAGACGGACGCTTTCAAAGCGGATGGAGGGATCAAAGCACTCGCTTTGAAGTGCGTTAGGGTGCGAAGCAACGTCACGTTATTATATTAGCACTGAAAAGCGAGTGCTTTGAAGTGCTAATATAATTGACGTTGGAGAAAGATTTTTGACGTTCATCTTCGTCTGTTCTTCCAATCCAGTCATTCGTAGAGACGAGAAAAGGAAATGCGAATGAATATGACTTTCATTTTGCAAATCCGAATGAATTGGGGATGGATGGGAGTCAGGATAGAAAGAGGGATGGGAGCTCAAAAGGACGGATGTTGGGGTAAGGTCAATGCCAATTCGATGTGCCGTAATTCGAAAGTAATTCGGGGGAATGGAGAACGGAAAGAGAGAGTTCTGGTTCACTGAATGAAAGAGGGCCTTTCAAACACTCTTTCGCGGGGACGGGAGCAAAATGGAATGAAATTCGCTGACTTGCTTTTTCTTTCACTTCTCATTCTTGGAGTTTAGGGATTTCTCGACCAATGGCCCGAATGGATTCGTTTGTTGTTTCGGAGAAAGAGAAAGAGAAATGCGAATGAGGCCTCGATCCTTTCTCACCCTCACCCCGGAGTTCCGTGGCTGGGTCGTCCATCCATTCCAATAAGAGAAAAGACCTCTCGTCCGGGTTCCAGAAAGGTCAATCAAGACTCTCTGCTATGGATTAGGAAGAAGATCGGCGCCGCCTTTTCCGTTTGTCCCTCACCTCCAGTCTCCCGCCACTGCTCATTCTCCCTTGTTTCCCGTTTGTGCCCACGAAAATACGTCAAAGAATGCTTGACTAATCCCGCTCGTGTATAGCCAACTCATCCATGGGGAGGGATAGTGAACCGAGGGGATTTTCTTACTATATCCGAATATAACAGATTCTTTCTTCCTCACGAGCAGTGCTCATGGAGGTGGGCGTATCTAACATGATTGACTCGGTCCTACCTACCCCATGACAAGCTGGGGAGTTGTCCGGGAGCGGCACGAGGAGCCTGACCTAGCTGATGCAAACTAGTCGTAGCGGTGACCGACCTCAAAGAAGGCGCTAGCGCTGCTTATCCGTTCTGGCGCGCGTAGGCGGAAGCCGTAGCTTGCTTCAAATCAAAACGCTATCAAAAAGAGCGCAGCTGCTCCAGCTAGCTGCTTCAAAAGAAGGCGCTAGCGCTGCTTATCCGTTCTGGCGCGCCCCTGACCTTAGTACTTTGAAGAAGCAAAAACATCATCTATTTGAAATTCGTGGAGGCGACCCTTGACTTTCGACTTCATAGTCAGTACTTTGGAGCTCCGCTAGCCGTATCTTGCACGTTCCACTAGCTCTAGTTGGCATCGTTGAATCCCGAAAGTGGTATCGTATAATAAGATCACGGCTGCATGACGGAGTGAGGTTCCCTCTTTTCTGAAAGCGGTACGTGTTCTGTGGCGGTGTACTCGTAGCTCTGATGGCGGAAGGGCGCGTCGTTGATAGAGCGTGTTTGTGGATACGTGCAGTGAGGGATTTCCGTCTTTCACTTCCGCCCCTCCACTCCCATGATGCCTTTCTTGGTTGGACCAAGCCAACCGGCTCTTTCTTTCCGAGGGTCAAGTCTCTCTATTCGGGAGCAGGGCAGTCCAAGAATGAACCAAACCAAATGATTGTTCTTTTATGGCTATTCCTCACAATCGCTCCTTGTGATGCAGCGGAACCATGGCAATTAGGATCTCAAGACGCAGCAACACCTATGATGCAAGGAATCATTGACTTACATCACGATATCTTTTTCTTCCTCATTCTGATTTTGGTTTTCGTATCACGGATGTTGGTTCGCGCTTTATGGCATTTCCACTATAAAAAAAATCCAATCCCGCAAAGGATTGTTCATGGAACTACTATAGAGATTATTCGGACCATCTTTCCTAGTATCATCCCGATGTTCATTGCTATACCACCATTTGCTCCGTTATACTCCATGGACGAGGTAGTAGTAGATCCAGCCATTACTATCAAAGCTATTGGACATCAATGGTATCGGAGTGCGCCCCTTCACGAGGGTGATGGAAGTTCAACGAAATGAACCGGTGGTTCGCGAAGCATCTGGCTTACCGGTCATCTCCCATTCCCGTCGTCGAGAGACTAACAGAACTATAGCATGCCAGAAACGGGGAGTTGAGGAGACCTATACCCCTCTATGCTCCCAGCAATTGAGCCTATGGTTCCATTCTTGTTGTTGCTGGAGGTACACATCCCTCTTTTCGGTGTTGATATACGAGAAATAGATGCTCAGCCTGCAATGTCCGATAACGGCGCTGAAGTAGTTCATCTATCGGCACCACAGCAGTGGCATACCACTTTGGACCTAACGGGCCGGCCCCGTCACCTTTCGGAATGGGGGATCCCCGTTGGCAACAACCACGGTAGTAGTTGCGGAACTACTGGGCCGGGAGAGGACAACCTCTTGTTCCTGCTCCTCTTTCTGCGCTTCGGGGACGGAGGTCCTACGGTAGGTAACAGCAGGCACAAGCACTTGACCGAAGGGGACCAGCGCTTCTACTCCGGAACCGAGGAGCCGTTCGCAGCGAGAAGCAAGGGATGTCGTGAACGGCCCTCTTCATAGAGTCGATAGACATCCCGTCAGATTATGTTAATGAGCTTTCGAAATCGAAAGAAAGACAGCGATCTATGTCGGAGCTTGATTCATTGGTCAATTTGGTCCAGTCTATCCTTTGTCATTCCAATTGGTCTACCGTAACTCCGGGGCAAGACTGGACAATTCCACTCGAGACGCGATCGGTCTTCATTCCTCTTTTTGCTTTTTCCAAAACCTTTCCGGAATGGAATGCATAGGGCCCTTATAACTGACCTTTTTCTTTCCAGTCAGGGGCGAGGGAGTTGTACGAGAAGCGATCGGAATGCCCTAAAGCGAGTGACCGAAAAGGGTTTCGAGTGGAAGCTCGCACCTCCCCGCCCCGCCCAGGTGATACCGCGCACCCATGTAGGCTTGCTCCGCAGTTTTTATCAAAGCTGACGTCATTTTCATTTTGAAGCAACCATCACGTCACGTCACGTCAATTGATGAGCAACCACTTGATACGAGCAAAGCCCAAACGGAAGGGTCGCGAGCAAAGCTCAACAGAAGGGGAGGGTCGGGAGCAAAGTGAAACGAGCAAAGTGAAACGTCGCGAGCAAAGCTCAACGTCGCGAGCAAAGTGAAACGGAAGGGTCGCGAGCAAAGTGAAACGTCGCGAGCAAAGCTAAACGAGCAAAGCGTCGCGAGCACTCTTGCGAGCGCTTGAACTTAATGCAAAGCATCGCGTGCTGACTTGCGAGCGCTTAATGCAAAGCATCGCGATAGAGTGCTTTGACTTGCGAGCGCTTGAACTTAATGCAAAGCCTCGCGTATATATATTGCGAGTGCTTTGACTTGCGAGCGCTTGAACTTAATGCAAAGCATCGCGTATATTGCGAGTGCTTTGACTTGCGTGCGAGTGCTTTTCACGCTTTGCGAGTGCTTTGTGGGCTTTGCTAATCTCGTTGCTTCGCTTTGCGAGTGCTTTGACGACATAGCGCATGTCACAGTTGGGGGTACTCTTTTTTTCATCCTAAGAGGCTACACTCACTGGTGTCACTTGACTATGGTGTCACATATGTAGTTACGCGTCACTTTATAGATAGGAGTCAAAAGGGTGTGACTGTTGTCTCCTAAAAAAAGGAAAACATCGACGTCTGACATATGTCAACAAAGACTAAAAAAAGGCGTCTGACCTTATTTAATGACCTTACATAAGGTTCCTTCTCGTTGCTCCCGTTCTGACATGTTATATGCAACTATTGAACAGACAAGACTAAAAGGGATGACTTGAAAGTTCAAAGACATTGAAAGGTGGTTGTCCGTTTTCAAAACGAACAGACGGAAAAAAAAAGGGGCTTGAACAGACAAGACAGGAAAGCAAAGCACTTGTAGGCGTCGTAGCAGAAGCACTTTGAACTGGCTCGTTCTGTATACGGAACTCGCACCTCGCTTCGCAGCTCGCGTAGTCCACTTCGCTCGTAGGCAACACTCTCTATGAAAAGGTGCTAGGCTTTGTGCTAGGCTCCGGGCTCCGACGATCTGGACCATACGAAAACTAAACCGAAACCACGGAAGATAGACTTGTACTAGAAAGACGCGGTGAACAACGGAGCGCTCCGCCCCGTCCCTCCGACCCCGAACCTCACCTCCTTATTAAGAAAGGAAGGGGGAATGGAAAAAGGGACCAAGCGGAGATAGAACCAGAATCACCCACCGGCTGGTAAGTGGATTTTCCCATGCATTCTGGTGTGGTGAGAAAAAGAAGGACGCGTCTAGTCCATATGGAAGGGGGGGCGGTCCGCAGGAATGAGCAGTAGTAGGATTGTTGGAAGCTCCGCTCACGTCCGAACAGGTCTTGAGCGCCTCGCCTTCCAACGGACTTGCTGCAGCGATTCCAATATCAAAAAAAAACGAGAAAGAAGGTTGGGGGTGGGACCATAAATAGTCAGATGAGGTGGTAACGGGCGATTTGTTATTTGTTAACATATGACAATTATGCTGGCATAATGAAGGCTGGCACGTGGGAATTCGAGGTCTCATGAACTACTACCTTCGTCTTGTTCGTGGACAAACTCTTTCCGGCCTATGGATGGATCCGATCTACGGGCCGGCCGGCCCCGGCCGTTCCCATGAGCATAGGGAAAAAAGACTCGAGCCTTCGACTGGGCCCCAGACTGGAGAGGTGAGGAAGCACTCTGGATCTGATCGGACCTACAACTTCGCCGAGCCGACTAGCATCCCTTTCCACAACTGCGCACTTATCGAACAAAGAAGACGACTATAGGATCGAATTCGCTTTCCGTGGTGCACTGGTCGTGTCATCCCAACCCTTCTGCCTCTCTCGTGTGTGTGGAACCTGGTCTTTTTCGGTTCCAGCTTCACGGAAGTAGGTAGGGCTGGGCAGGCCCCCCTGTTGTCTGTAGGGCATCCCTCCGGGGTCTGACGGTCTCTGAGAGAGCCTAACTCAATCAAAAAAGAATAGTGCTCTTTCGTTGAGTAGGCGTGGAGAGCTTTTTGCGGGGAAACTTGCAAGTCAAGTTTGGGGGGAGGCGGGCGTCGACCCAACCTTATGAGTATTCGGACTATAACAGTGGAGATGAACAGTCACTCACTTTTGACAGTTATACGATTCCAGAAGATGATCTAGAATTGGGTCAATCACGTTTATTAGAAGTGGACAATCGAGTGGTTGTACCAGCCAAAACTCATCTACGTATGATTGTAACACCTGCTGATGTACCTCATAGTCGGGCTGTACCTTCCTCAGGTGTCAAATGTGATGCTGTACCTGGTCGTTTAAATCAGACCTCCATTTCGGTACAACGAGAAGGAGTTTACTATGGTCAGTGCAGTGAGATTCGTGGAACTAATCATGCCTCTACGCGTGCGCCCGGATACATAGGCCGACTGCTGAGCCCACTCTGGCTCAGCCGCACCACCCGGGGTGCGAGCCACCCGAGAAGCAAGCTATTACAGTGAGCGGCTGGAGCAGTAGGGAGCCGAGGAGCAAGGCAGTAGATAAGATAGAAGAAGGGGCCAGGCTCCCGGTGGAGCAGAGGAGACGGTTAGGATAACAAACTTGAAACGCGGAGCCCGAGCGGCCGGCGAGCGAGTGGTTAGTGGCCAATAGCGCCCTAGTTGATGGCATTCCCCTCTGCGGCTGGCACTCGAGGAACCACGGGGCACTCCATACAGAGCAAGCAAGGCTGCAGGATGAGACGCCCGCGCAAGGACCTAAATTCTCATTAGGAGGTCGAACCAAGGACCTATGGAAGTCGGGGCTACCCCGTCCCCATGGCAACGCTACACTGTCCTGAGGGAGGAGTTCAGAGGCCTTATAGTAGCACGGACCTCTTTGACGGTCATGCGAAGGGGGCCAGTCCAAGATCGTACTGTTCCTCTATCTAATAAGACAACAGACGCTCTCAACGGCTAGGCGCCACTCTCTTAGTTATCCAGTTCTTCACTTCATTCTTTTGTGCCGCGGTGAACGACCAGGCCTAGGACCTGAAACGGAAGAAACGGCAGATACTACGGACCCTCTTCTTGTTCCTAGCCGTCCGTTACGAGTCCGGGAAGCCTGTTTCGGCTTGCTCCGCACAGACTACACATGTGGAGGCTCGCTCCGCGTAGGCTGCACTCGTAGTGGAGCAAGGGCTACACAAGTTAGGCTGCACTCGTAGTGGAGCAAGGGCTACACAAGTGAGGCGTCCCTCGCAACAATGGCGTAACTCGCTGCTATGCCAGGTAGAAGCGAAGGGATTGGATTTCACGATCAGATCCGTGGGCAACCATAGTGTACCTTTTTCGTGGTGTTGTTGTTGACTTGAAAGCGAATGATTGAGTAGGCCTAGCTTTTCGGAGCTGCTCCCAGCTCACACTATGGTGGAGGAGGTGCCGTGAAGATCTAGGAGTGTGAGCAGTACGAGCTGAAAGGCTCCCATACTGTTTGGAGGGCAGGGGGCATAGATGCCAAACCTGACCCCTATCTATCGTCGTAGAAGCTGTTCCTTTGAAAGATTATGTTTATCGGGTATCCAATCAATTAATCCCCCAAACCGGGGAAGCTTAAGCTACGATAGTAGGGTGAGGAAAGCTACTAAATGGAAGGCTTCGCTGTCGCTCGTTCGGGTCGAGAGTAGGCAACGAGCGTAGAGTGATCGTCTACACTCCACTACAAGAGCCCCATTAGTGCGGTGCGGTGCGGTGCGAGCGAGTTTGCGAGCAAATTTTGACGTCATGAGCACTGAAAAGCGAGTGCTTGATTTTGTGCAAAGCCCAAACGGAAGGGTCGGTCGGGAGGGAGGGTCGCGAGCAAAGCTCTCTTGCGAGCGCTTTGTGCAAAGCATCGCGTGCTGACTTGCGAGCGCTTGAACTTAATGCAAAGCATCGCGATAGAGTGCTTTGACTTGCGAGCGCTTGAACTTAATGCAAAGCATCGCGTGCTGACTTGCGAGCGCTTTCACTTAATGCAAAGCATCGCGTGCGAGTGCTTTGACTTGCGAGCGCTTTCACTTAATGCAAAGCCTCGCGTATATTGCGAGTGCTTTGACTTGCGAGCGCTTTCACTTAATGCAAAGCCTCGCGTATATTGCGAGTGCTTTGACTTGCGAGCGCTTTCACTTAATGCAAAGCCTCGCGTATATTGCGAGTGCTTTGACTTGCGAGCGCTTGAACTTAATGCAAAGCCCAAATGAGCAAAGCTCTCTTGCGTGCGAGTGCTTTGAGTGATAGAGTGCTTTGACTTGCGTGCGAGTGCTTTGAGTGAGAGAGTGCTTTGACTTGCGTGCGAGTGCTTTGAGTGTGCGAGTGCTTTGACTTGCGATAGAGTGCTTTTCACGCTTTGCGAGTGCGTGCTTTGTGCAAAGCACTCTCCTTTAAAGAGCGAGTGCGCTTTGACCCAGCTTTGCGAGTGATTGCGTTAGGGTGCGAAGCAAGCTTTGCGAGCTAATCAAATCACTCGCAAAGCGAAGCAAGCTTTGCGAGTGATTGCGTTAGGGTGCGAAGCAAGCTTTGCGAGTTCCCTCACGCTTTGCGAGTCGAGTGCTTTGTACTCGCAAAGCCCTAACGCTTCGCTTTGCGAGTGCTTTGATGTCTACGAAGAAACAAACCTTGTCTTGCTTCTGGCGAAGCTTAACGTCTTTAGGCATGATGGTATGGTATTCCTACCACTTGGAAGGCCGACCAAACCTACATAGGAGCGATAGCGAAGCCAAGCCGTCCAAAGGCGAGCAGCCCTTATTGCAAACGGCCTACTTATAGCCGTAATAGGAAAAAGGCGCTACGGAACTACTGTCGTACTACTAAAGTACCAAAGGCGAGCAGCCCAGCCCGCCCTTCTTAACAAAAGGCGAACAGCCCCCCTGTAGCTTTGTCAGGGACCTATGGGAAAGAGAAATGCTGGTTGTTGTTATGTTGGGAGGTCCAACCCTAAGCTTATCTTTACGACCCATAACCTTACCTCAAAGGATCAAAGATCTTCCCGTTCCGTTGCTTCAAAAGTGCTGATAACGCGTTTCTAAATGAGATGGAGGGCTCTGCAGGATAGAAAGATGCTATTTGCTGCTATTCCATCTATTTGTGCATCAAGTTCGAAGAAGATCTCAATCTATAATGAAGAAATGATAGTAGCTCGTCGTTTTATAGGCTTTCTTATATTCAGTCGGAAGAGTTCGGGTCAGACTTTCCAAGTGATTCTCGACGGGAGAATCGAGGCTATTCAGGAAGAATCGCAGCAATTCCCCAATCCTAACGAAGTAGTTCCTCCGGAATCCAATGAACAACAACGATTACTTAGGATCAGCTTGCGAATTTGTGGCACCGTAGTAGAATCATTACCAACGGCACGCTGTGCGCCTAAGTGCGAAAAGACAGTGCAAGCTTTGTTATGCCGAAACCTAAATGTTAAGTCAGCAACACTTCCAAATGCCACTTCTTCCCGTCGCATCCGTCTTCAGGACGATATAGTCAAAGGTTTTCACTTCTCAGTGAGTGAAAGATTTGTCCCCGGGTGTGCGTTGAAAGCTTCTATCGTAGAACTGATTCGAGAGGGCTTGGTGGTATTAAGAAAGGTTCGGGTGGGGGGTTCTCTTTTTGAATAAAAAAAAGCAAATTCATGTTAATGCTAAAAGAAGAGCGGATCCAATACCAAGACTACTTCTTTTTCTGGACTTTTTTTATTCAAGTGTTGGTACTACCCTATCAATGGCATTGACTCGTTCTACTGATCACGTAACGCATCGAGTAACAATAGAAAGATGTGCAGTCGGTGCAGCAACCATTTCACCAGCAGAACTAGTTTATCAATATGAAAAAAAGAAGGGCATGATTTCGATTTAGTCTGGCTGGGAAGTGGTGAAATGAACCCATGAGCACAGACGACGAAGAACCGGAGACCAATTGGATCTTTTAAGGGGAAGCAGGCCTGACGGTGCAAGCGGAACTCTTGGTTCAGGCTCATCTGGGGTCGGCTCATTTCCTCAAAGTAGTCCCCTTCTTCCATAGGCCTTTTCATCGTAGCGTAGAACTTGGCAATGGCGTGCCCGTACCTCTGAGAGAGTTCGTCCCGTAGGAAGTTTGATTCGTTATACTGCGCAGCAGCTATGATACCCATGTAGTCAAAACAGGCCATCTGCTTCCATTCCAAAAGGATGAGACTTCCTTTTCTGATCAGCGACCCTTCTTTAGTTCTAGCGTAGCGGAGGCGGATTTCTTCCTTTGAAAATATGCCAAGCTCCCTTTTTGTTCTGTTCCCTGGGCTGTCAATGAAAAAGAAACTACAGCCCCGCCGGCTTCCTACTCTGTTCCGACAAACAACGGATTCCGCTTTCTCCTAGTCTGCAGCTTTCTCTTATTCTGGTTCTGATTAAGCGGGGTAATTACACGAACTTCACGGCTGCTTCCCCGCTCTCGCACTTATAGCGGTCGTCGAAGTGGAAGCATGCCTTCCCGGCCCGCGGAAGAGCGGAGAGCTGCTGGAACGAGACTAAAAAGCTAATCCGGTAAGATATAGGATCCAGATGGGTTGACTGACTCCCATGC